AGCAAGAGCATTTATAACACGACCCAAGTAAGCCTCGCTCACGGGTATCTGAGCAATTCTTCCTGTTGCTTTTACAAAACTTCCCTCTTGTATCATCAACCCATCGCCCATTAATACAATCCCAACATTTTTTGATTCCAAATTCAAAGCAATACCTCTAGTTCCTTCCGCAAATTCGACTAATTCCCCTGACATTATTTCACCAAGACCTATAATACGAGCAATCCCATCCCCCACTTGAACTACGCGACCGATATTCTCAATTCCTACTTTCCTATTATATTGTTCAATACGTTCGCGGAGAATTTTATGAATTTCGTCGACTCGAAGGGTTGCCATTAGTGTTTCTTGAATCTTTTTTTCGGAAGCAAGGGGAAAAATAATGCCTAAATTCTAAACAAAAGTAGAAGTTCAAGGCCTAATAAATTAAAATTATCTCTTCCATTCTATGGCTCCCAGAATGCCAATATTGGCACGAATGGTACGGAAATGTAACTCGGTATTCAAACAACTATTCAGAGTTCCTAGAGCTCCTTGTACGGCTTGTTGGAAAACCCGTTGTCGGACCTGATTCATCGCTTTTTGTTTTTCAAAATAAAGGGTTTCATTTTTAGACTTTTCTAATTGTTCCAAACTCATAGAAGTAGCATTAATCAAATTTGCTTTTTCTCGTTCTATCTCAGAGTATCCATTCATCCGATACTCATCTGCTTCCAGTTCGACTTTCTGTAATCGAAGCCGAGCTTTTTCGAGTTGTTCAAGGGTCCCTCTACGTAATTCTTCCGAATTTCGAATAGTACTTAAGATCTTCTGTTTTCGATTATCTAATAAATCTTTTAATGAAAGTAGATTATCTTACTATTAAGTTTACAACTTTTATGATCTCTTCCCGAACCAAACATGAATCTTTCGATTCATTTGGCTCTCACGCTCCTTTTTTTTTTCTATGTATTATGGTTATTTCCATATCTTTTTTTTATGTAATGAGCCTATCCTCTATCCTCTTTTCTCTTTGTATTTCAATATACCGAAACGTATATAAGACTAGATAAATATTAAGAGGATTCTTCCGACTAGATAAAAATCTATCATGGTCAGCAAAGTTGTTTCTTTATTTGTGTTTGCTCTGTTAGTTAAAAATTTCATTAAGAAAAAGGAAGTAAATAAATAGAAAATGAAAATTGCTAGAATTATTTTTCTTTCTTTAAATCCAAAAAATTTCTTTTTTTTATACACAGGTCGTCGATTCGGCATTGGAAAAAGGGCAGGGTGCCCTTCTAGTAAATAGTTCAAACCATTTTATCGATATGAGTGTTCTATATCCGATAAATTCTACACTAGCTATTTCCCTTTAAAGCATTTGGATACTAATAAAGCATTTTGATACTAATATAATTGTAGAAAGAGTACCCCTTTTTGCCTAGACTTCAAGCAGTTTAGCTTTAACCGTGTTAATGATCTCACATTATTGGTTTATAGAGAATCAAAGTAAATTTACCAATGAGTCGCGAAATGCTATGGTTCTTCCATATGATTTCTGAAGTTATTCAGAAGTAATTCGTGGAGATCGTGCACCTTTTCTTATTTATCCCAAAACAAAAATACTAAAAAATATTCTAAAGTGCAGCCGGATAGATCCAATCTATTCTTGAAATAGACAACTCGCACACACTCCCTTTCCAAAAAAAATCAATACGCCAACCACTACAGTTAGATTTATTAGATTTGTTGCTAAAATATCGGTATTAATCCCGAAACTCCCAGCGAATGGCCAGTGAGCTAAAAAAACAAAAGAATGGGTTACATTTTTCATATGCTCTCCTCTTATAGATAGGACGAACAAAGAAGAAAGTTTTTGATCACTTACTTCGCTCGCCCTTTTTTTATCGGTTTTTTTAATGCAATTTTTTTAATGCAAATAGATTCAATCTAATAATTTCTTTTAGATTAAGTCTTAGGTCTCGTTTGACCTGTGAAAGATCCCCTTTGTTTTGTTAAAATGTTCGCAAAATTCCTAAAATAAAAGGAAAAAGACTTTCCACTATCCTAAACTAAGGAAGGGAAGAAATAGGGCGAGCATATTTTCCCCCTAAATTGATCATGCTCAAATGAACCCTTCCCGGGGTATTGTCTGTCCCGATAAATAAAAAATTCCTGGAATAATATAATAAATAAAAGTATTGATATACTTGGAATTACAGATTTACTAAAAAAAGAAAAAAGTATCTAATCTAAAGGACTTATTTTCTTTTTTAGGATTAAACAAAAGGGTTCGCAAATAAAAGCGCTAGTGCCACAACCAATCCATAAATTGTTAAAGCTTCCATAAAAGCTAGACTAAGCAATAAAGTACCTCGTATTTTCCCTTCTGCTTCTGGCTGTCTCGCAATACCCTCTACAGCTTGTCCTGCAGCAGTACCTTGACCAACTCCAGGCCCAATAGAAGCAAGCCCTACAGCCAATCCGGCAGCAATAACGGAAGCAGCAGCAATTAGTGGATTCATGGTGAGTTCCTCGTGTCAAAAAAAAAAGAAATGGTTAAGGATACAATCAACCGAGAAATTATTACTTTTAACTTCTAAGCTCTATTGGGTAGAAGTAACTAAAAAGTACAGATAATCTAAATCGTCCGAACTACTTCGAGATCTCTTTTTTAGTTTCTAATCATTAGAGGTTTGTGTAAATCCATATGCTTTTCATTATTCTATATACAGGAAGAACCCCTATTGAAATCGAACTAATCAAAATCCAATAGGAATCAAATCAAGATATACAATTGATAACAATATGCTGCATAGAACTGGATACAGAATCCAATTCCGGAATTCTATATATCGGAAATGAATCTAATCTAACTTAGAAATAAATAAAATCCTATATACATTTGTTTCTTCTATTTTGTTTGCATATTTTCTTATTTTTTATTGAATCCAATTCCAAAATGATTCCTTAGAAAGCCGCACAAAAGATGACTGTCTTCTAGACATTAAGGATATAGATCTAAACGGATTTCGTCCCCCCCCCCTGAATGCATATATAATTTAACAATTCCGTAATATAGTCTATTCTCTCTCCTACAAGTCTAGGTTATATATTCATACGCTAGTTAGTTTTCTAACCAGGAGGATTATCTGCAACTATGCATGAATTGGGCTAAGCTAAAAAAAAAAAGACTATTTCGAAAATAAGTCAATTCAATGATGACCTTCCATGGATTCACCTATATAGGCTGCGGCTAACGTTGCAAAAATAAGAGCTTGAATACCGCTTGTAAATAATCCAAGAAACATGACCGGTATAGGGACTACTAAGGGAACTAAAGAAACAAGAACAACAACGACTAATTCATCCGCCAATATATTTCCGAAAAGTCGAAAACTAAGCGATAATGGTTTTGTGAAATCTTCTAGGATATTAATTGGTAAAAGGATTGGGGTTGGTTTAATATATTTCTCGAAATAACTCAATCCTTTTTTGCTAAGACCCGCATAAAAATATGCCGCTGATGTGAGTAAAGCTAAAGCAACAGTAGTATTTATATCATTCGTGGGCGCTGCTAATTCCCCATGGGGTAACTCTATAATTTTCCAAGGTAAAAGAGCACCCGACCAATTCGAAACAAAAATAAAAAGGAACATAGTTCCAATAAAGGGAACCCAGGGACCATATTCTTCTCCAATCTGAGTTTTGCTCAAATCTCGAATAAACTCAAGGACATATTCGAAGAAATTCTGACCGTCGGTTGGGATGGTTTGTGGATTCCGAACAGCTATGATAACTGAACCCAGCAAGATAGTAATTACGACCCACGAAGTGATGAGTACTTGGGCATGAATTTGGAAACCTCCTATTTGCCAATAGAAGTGTTGGCCTACTTCTACGCCTGATATATCATACAACCCCTTGAGTGTTTTAATAGAACATGGTGTAATATTCATATTGTCCTCTGATAAAAATTGAACTTCAAAAAGGAATTCTTTTGATTCAACCATCTCTTTCTCAACTCAGCAACTTGAAGTATTAATCTTATATTTAGGATACCAAGAAATCACATCAAATGATAATATATATCAATACCCTCTAATATATATCAATATTCCCCTTCTTTTATCTATGCAAAACAAAAAAAAAGTAACTGATCCCATAAATCTACGTAGTTGCTTAAGAATTCACTATTCTTCTTAATCTTAATCAATGATTTCTTATATAGAGAGAACGGCCCTCACAAATTGCAAATACTAATTTGTTAAGAATCAATCGAATTGAAGTCATAGTGTCATCGTTGGCAGGAATCGATATATTCGCGAGATCTGGGTCACAATTTGTATCGACTAAAGAGATAGTGGGAATCCCCAAAATGGCGCATTCCCGAAGAGCTATATACTCTTTTTGTTGATCAAGGACGATCACAATGTCAGGCAAACTCGTCATATATTTAATCCCGCCGAGATATCTTTGCAAGGTAGATAATTTTCTCTTTAAGATTGCCACATCTCTTTTTGGGAGATGGTGGAATTTTCCCATCTTTTCTTCCGCTCTTAAGTCTCTAAATTGAGAAAGTCTAGTTTTGGTAATCGACCAATTCGTTAACATACCACTGAACCACTTTTTATTAACATAATGACAACGAGACCTTATTGCAGCTGATGCTACTAAATCCGCTGCTCTTTTTTTGGTACCAACAATTAAGAAGCTTTTTCCCTGACTTGCTGCATCAAAAACTAAATCACAAGCTTCTGATAAAAAACGAGCCGTTCTAGCGAGATTTGTAATATGAGTACCTTTACGCTTTGCCGAGATGTAAGGAGCCATTTTAGGATTCCATTTCTTAATACCATGACCAAAATGAACTCCCGCTTCTATCATCTCTTTCAAATTGATGTTCCAATATCTTCTTGTCATTTTTTCCACACTTCTTTTTTTTCTTTTTTTTGTCTTACCATTACGGAATTGATTTCTTTTTGAAGATTAAGAAAGAGCCGAAATATCTTGAAATAAATAATAATTGTTCCGATGGAACCTTCTACTCAGAATTGGCCATTGATACATGATATAAACACAGCCTTAATAAATTAACTGACTTCTTTTATTTTTATTTAGTAAAATATGAAAATCCAAAATCAGACCTGTTAGCATTCTAAGGTCAAAAGTCTAGTTTCAATTAAAGTATAGTTTCAATTAAAGTAAAAAAATCTGCTTTCTATGCTTTATATATCCTTAAATCGTATAAATGGGAGTAAATGGGGATTCTCATGTCTCAGAGAAATTGTTTGTTACGTCAGAATCAGAAGAAATTAATTCTGTATGGAGAAACAAAATATCTCTCATTTCCGACGTGAATAGATTTTTTTTTTGAATTTCGAAATAAAGGTTCTTGTCTTGTGGGAAACGATGCACAAATTTTTGGAATCCGGTACCAACAGGTATAATTCCCCCCAGAACTACGTTTTCTTTCAGGCCTTTCAACCAATCAATACGACCTCGTAGGGCAGCTTTTGCTAAAACTCGAGCAGTTTCTTGAAAACTTGCTTCAGATATGAAACTTTGGGTATTCAGGGAAGCCCTTGTTATTCCCAATAAGATTGCCCGATAATAGATCGATTCATCCAAAGCTCGCCCTGCTCGTTCCGCTTGCAATAGTCCTATTAATTCCCCAGGTAAAAAAATATTGGACATTCCATCTTCGGAAACCCGTACTTTTGAGGTTACTTGGCGTATAATAATCTCTATATGTCTATTATGGATCTGTACCCCTTGGGATCGATAAACCTTTTGGATTTTATTAACCAAAGAGATACGACTTTGGGCGATGGTTAGCTCAGCTCCAATCAAAAATCCCCAGGGAATCCCAAGAATTCTTGGTATACGCTCATTCCAATCCTTAATTCTCCTTTCGAGATTCCGCGATAGTGAATCAATTGAACGTGCTTCGAATATTTGTTCTACTTTTGGAAGACCTTGCGTTATATCACTAGATCTCGATTTTTCATATATAAAGGTAACTAACCTGTCTCCTTTGTAAAGGATTTTTCCATAATGACCATGAACAGTTGCTCCTATAGTGGCCAAATAAGGCTTAGCTGCTCTTATAACAAAGGAATCCATATTAACAATGAAAATTTGACCAGATTTTTTTATGTGCGATTTAAATAGACATACATTTTCACAAAAAAATTGTCCAAGGTGAATTATTGCCAATGTCTCCTCCCATGAGTCATGATGGAGAAAGTGCCAATTCAAATGGAATGGATCCAACATGATGTTACTGTCGAAATTCGACATCCTTTTATTTTCATCTATTAAAGAGTATTTAATCTCTTGAAGTACTTGGAAGGTTTGTTTCAAATTGTCAAGGAAAAGGAACAAGTATTTTTTTAACAAGATCTGATTATGTGTTAATAAATAGTAAGATGAAGAAAAATTCGATAGACTAGGTACAATAGCGCCTAAGAGCCCAAAAATATCTCGAATAAAAATTCTAGGATTCGATTCTTTTACCGCATTGGGATATTTCGAATTCTTGAATAAACCAATTCGAGAACAGTTGGATGCCGACAAAATCATCAAAGATGGGTATTCTTTATTTCGATTCAACAAGGTGCCAATAGCTTCTTGATGTTGGCTAAGTGATTGAATCTTCGCCTTGGAATAAAAGGAATTGGTATTGTTGCGATCTAACCTATTATTGGGAATCGGGCCTGCACTTGTCCTATCATACCTTCTTCTTGTATATGAAATAGTGGACTTTACTAACTCAATTCTTAGGAAATCGCGAATCAGATCATTTGTTCTTAACTCAACAAGGGAAGCACGAGCCTCCTCTTTTTCTTCTTGTTCCCAATTCACTACCAAGCAAGTTCGAACGAATTGACTATTCGTGTGATAAATTCTTTGAGTTAACTTGCTATTTTCATGAGAAATAAAATTGACAAGTCGAAGTTGGAGATTATCCTCTTCTTGCAGGAGATCTTGCGGGAAAAGTCTTGCTAGATTTCTCCCTTCGTCCATTTCATATGCAACTGCAGGTCGAACTGAAACAAAATATTTTTCCTTGCTTTTGAGAATTTTTTTCCGTTGAACATAAACCCAATTTTTTCTTTTTTTTGAGTCCTTATAATCTTTTTTTTCTCTTTCTGGTAGTATCAAACTGGCGCCTAATATCTTCTCCGCCTCTTCAGGAAAATGAATATCTCCGGAAAAGATTTTTAGTTCCGTATGGCTTTTTTTTCTCTTAACTCGGACCAATCCACCTAGTCGACTTCTTGTATTTTTTGTAAGTTGTGTATCCACCCCAATAATACTATTGTCAAGTACCTTTAGAGATGAGGATCTCGGCAAGATATGCAGTTCTTGAAGAATGAAAAAAAACCGATCTACTTCTTTTTGGTATTTTAGACTAAATTCTTTTGTTCCTCGATGCTCAATAAAACCCTCTTTTTTTAAGATGGAATCTTCCTCTGGGCTCCCATATTCGTCCTCTGCGTCTTCCTCTGAGTCTTCTTCTAAAGCCCCATATTCATTCTCTGAGCCATCTTCATAGCTTCCATATTCTTCTTCCTCTAGAGTTCCATATTCGTCCTCTCGAGTTTTATATTCGTTCTCTGGGTTCCCATATTCTTCTTCTGAGTCTTTCTCTAGAGTCCTATATTCGGACTCTAGGATCCCGTATTCATCTTCTAGGGTTTCGTATTCGTCTTCTAGAGTCCTATATTCGGTCTCTGGGCTTCCATATTCGTCCTCTGAGTCTTCTTCTAGAGTCCTATACTCTTCCTCTCGGGTCCGATATTCTTCCTCTAGGGTCCTATATCGAAATTTAACAATTCCTGAACCCCTTTTATCTTTTCTGTATCCTGGATCGTCAAAATAAGCAAAAATACTATTTCTACGTAAAACACCCATAAAGGGTATTTCAATCGAAATCCCCAAACAGGATATTAGCTCTTTTTCTTGTTCTTGATGAGATTGTAATGGAATGACGAACCTATTTCTTCGCTTTTTCGCCAACAAATCCGAATTATCTTGAAGAATAGAAGGATAGAAAAAATTCCAATGATTGTTGGACACGATTCGATTTGGCGTTAAATAATCACGAATTGCCTTATCCTTTTTACCAAACGTATCCAACAGTCTATGGCTTACTTGATCATTAGTCGTTGAGAGGTCGAAGATATATCTTCCGTCAAGAGAAAAAGAATAAGTATTCATTTGATCTTGATCCTTATGCAATGAAAAGGATGCTATACTGGATCTGCACATACTTACTGACAATATCCATAAATGGCTTGTTTTTGGTAATCGACGAAGATTACCATATTGATATTCGGGCGCATGGTAAACATCAGTGCTCCAGTGCATTTCCCCGTCTGATTCGGAATAAATATGCTTTTGTACCTTTTCTTTAAAATGCAAAGTAGATGTTCCGGCACGAATCTCCGCAATTATTTGTTCGGATTCTACATATTGATCATTTTGCACTAGAATCAAGCTTTTTAACGGAATATTCACACTATGTAGAATATCCTGACTCTGAATAGTTACACGCAAGTCTATATAGCATAGAAAAGCAGGCTGCCCATGACGGGTACGTGTGGGGTGAACCAAATCCTCATTGAATTGGATTTTTCCATTGGAGGGGGATCGTACAAGGTCGGCAGTACCCCCTGTGAATACTCCACCAGTATGAAAAGTTCTTAATGTTAGTTGAGTCCCTGGCTCCCCAATTGATTGACCCGCAATAATACCTACAGCTTCTCCCAATTCGACTAGATCGCCATGAGTGGGACTCCGCCCATAACATAATTGACAGATCCAAGATGTGCTCCGGCAAGTAAAAGGGGTTCTAATATATATTGGTTGTGCCCGAAACGGTTGTCCTCGAAAGGCAGTTATGAATCGATTGACTAATCCAATTCCAATATCTTGATTTCGAGTAGCAATGCATCGTGAACCAATATATATATCGTCTGCTAATACACGACCAATTAGTGTTTGGGCAAAAAGTTTTTCTGTCATCCCATTTTGAGGACTCACAGAAATACCTCGGATAGTACCACAATCTCTTCTACGCACAATAATATGTTGAACTACTTCAACAAGTCTGCGTGTAAGATATCCAGCATCCGCTGTTCGTACAGCAGTATCTACAACCCCTTTGCGGGCTCCGTAGCAGGAAATTATATATTCTGTCAAAGAAAGTCCCTCGCGTAAATTGCTTTGAATAGGTAAATCAATCATTTGTCCTTGAGGATCCGCCATTAACCCTCTCATCCCTACTAATTGGTGTACCTGAGATGCGTTTCCTCTGGCTCCTGAAAAAGACATTAGATAGACTGGATTAGAAGGATCCGTTATCCGAAAATTCGAATTCATTTCTTGTTTCAAATATTCACTTGTAGCATACCATATTTCAACAGATTGGCGTAATTTTTCTACTGCGTGTACAGCCCCATAATAATAGTGTTTCTCCAAAAGAAAACTCTGTTGTTCCGCATCTTGGACTAACCATCCTTTAGAGGGTATTGTTAAAAGATCCTCGATTCCTAAAGAAATCGATGTAGTAGTAGCTTGATGGAAGCCCAGAGCCTTTATTTGATCCAGTATATGGGATGTATATCCCATTCCGAAATGATCTATTAATCCGCTAATAAGTCGTTTCATAGCAGTTCCGTCTATCTCTTTATTATGAAAGACCAGGTTGGCCCGTTCCGCCATACATAAGTACCCCTTTTTTACTGAGTAGGATTCGACAATTGCTGAGTAGGATTCGACAATAGGCCTGAGTCAGTGATTCGAAAACTTAATTTACCCCCTTTCCTCAATCTCAATCCGAATTTGCGGGGCAAAAAAGATGGTACTAGCGAAATCGGAATGCCCCCCGAAAGGGGCATCGCCGAATCTAACTTCCTTTTTAGATTTAGATAGTGTATGAATAGGCCCGACTAAACCCTTGTATGGCTTCCTCTATTTCTCTATAAAAAGAAATATGACCAAGAGTGGTTCGAATGTATATAGAACGGGTTTCTTTTTTTCTATTTCCGACTATTAGATAGTGGGCATAAATCTCATGATAAGTCCCAAAAGATTCATATTGAACTTCAATCGGAACTTCTCTTGATCCAATGACGCGTTGATCTAGTTTCCATCGGAGCCACAAGGGACTGTTTAAACCGATTCGTTTCTGTCTATAAGCTCCCAGTGCATCATAGGAACTAGAAAAATGGGGTTCTTTCCTATAATTATTATTAATGTAGTTTACTTTTTTATTTGGGTAGTTTCCGCAACTATTATATCTATTTGCACAAATACCTCGACGATTTCCAATTGTTAATACATAAAGTCCGATAAGCATGTCTTGGGTTGGCACGCAAATAGGATCTCCAATAGCGGGAGATAGGAGATTCATATGAGAAAACATAAGTAAACGGGCTTCTGCTTGAGCTTCCAAGGATAAAGGTAGATGAACAGCCATTTGATCCCCATCAAAGTCCGCATTGAAACCCTTACACACTAATGGATGTAAACAAATAGTACGCCCCTCTACTAAAGTGGGTTGGAAGGCCTGTATGCCTAATCTATGCAAGGTGGGTGCTCTGTTCAACAGTACAGGATGCCCCCGCATAACTTCTTGAAGTATTTCCCATACAATGGGTTCCTTTTCCCAAATTTTCCTTTTAGCAATCCTGACATTAGAAGTAGCACGTTTCGTGATTAAATCGCGAATTACAAATAGCTGAAAAAGCTTTATTGCTATCTCTAGAGGTAATCCACATTGATGTAATGAAAGCGAAGGACCCACAACAATGACAGAACGCCCCGAGTAATCGACCCGTTTCCCAAGCAGAGTCTCCCGAAACCTCCCCTCTTTCCCCTCAATTACATCTGAAAGTGACTTGTATACTTTATTGTGATCATCCCTCGTCGATTGCCCGCGAGACCCACTATCAAGAAGTGTATCCACGGCTTCTTGTACCAATTTTTCCTGGCACATTACTAAATCTGCTGGCGCTAATTCACTTCTTTTTAATAGATAGGCAAGGTTGTTGTTCCGACGGATAACTCTCTTATAAAGTTCATTAATATCCGAAGTCACTACTTTATCCCCAGACCTATAAACAATGGGTCGCAATTCGGGAGGAAGAACCGGTAATAAGCACAAAACCATCCATTCTGGTTCTACATTTGTTTGAATAAAATGTTTTGCCAATTGCATTCGTCTAATTAAAAAAACTTTTCTTATTCGTCTTTTTCTATCTTCCCATTCATCTCCACTATACCCCTCGTCTTCTAATTCCTTCCATTCAACCAGGGAATTCTCTATAATAATTCGCAAATCCAAATCCGCTAATTGTTCTCTAATAGCACCTGCTCCTGTCGCAATTTCCCGATTTCGAAATGTTGCAAAGCCTGGGGTAGAAAAAAAGGGAGAAATGCTGTGGTTACAGGATGCAATTTCATCTTCAAATAAACCCCGTAATCGTAAGAAAGTAGGTTTTTTAGCGCTGGGCCTAGCAAAAGAGAAATCACCGTATACTAGGCCTTCCAATTTCTTAAGGGGTTTATCTAAAAGATTCGCGATATAACTAGGAAGACCTTTCAAATACCACACATGAGTCACTGGACATGCCAGTTTGATGTATCCCATTTGATATCTTCGTATCCGAGAATCAACGAATTCTACCCCGCATTTTTGACAAAATCTTTCGTCTTCGTTTTCAGCTACGCTCGCTCGAGAATTTCCACAAGCACAAATTCCGCTTTTTATGGGCCCAAAGATTCTTTCGCAAAACAATCCATCTTTTTCTGGTTTATCGGTTTTATAATGAAAAGTGGAGGGCCTTGTGACTTCGCCAACGACTTCCCCATTAGGTAGGATTTTGTTAGCCCAAGCTTTTATTTGTTGAGGGGAAACGAGTCCAATTTGAAGTTGTTTATGTTTATATTGGTCAATCATAAAATAGAAATAAGAAAAGAATTTATATTTATTCTGATCAAACATCTTCCTTATTAACCTGAAAGTTCTTCTCAGATACAAGGAAATGGTTCAGTTCTAGAGCCAAAGATCGTAGTTCTCGAACGAGCACTCGAAAAGATTCTGGAGGATCCTCGTGATTAGGCAATCTTTTTCCCCAGATCGTAGCATTAAGTATTTCTTGGCGAGCTATAAGATGATCAGATTTATAAGTAAGTATCTCTTGTAAAATATGAGCAACACCAAATCCTTCTAAAGCCCAAACTTCCATTTCTCCTACTCGTTGTCCCCCTTGTTTGGCTCTTCCTCTAACGGGTTGTTGGGTAACAAGTGAGTAGGGCCCAGTAGAACGTCCATGGATTTTCTCATCAACTTGATGAATTAATTTTAAAATATAGGACTTCCCTATTAGAACAGGTTGTTCGAAGGGATCTCCTGTTCTTCCATCAAATATTCTGCTTTTTCCCGGGTACTCGGGTTCAAATACCCATGGATTTTTTGTTTGTTTACTGGCTTCATATAATTCCGAAAACACAAGTTTTCTTGAAGCCTCTTGCTCATATCTCTCATCAAAGGGTGCTATTCTATAATGTTTCTTTAGCAGATCCCCTGCTAATCCGAGTGAGCTTTCAAATATTTGTCCCACATTCATTCGTGAGGGTACTCCTAGGGGATTGAAGACCATATCAACAGGTGTTCCATCTTGTAAATAGGGCATATCTTGCCTAGGCAAAATTTTGGAAATGATCCCCTTATTCCCGTGTCTTCCTGCTACTTTATCCCCAACTTTGATTTCACGTTTCTGTAAAATATATACACGAACCATTATGTCGAGGGGGTCCCTCTGGATCCATTTCACATCGATAACGCGCCCTCTTCCACCTATAGGTAGTTTGAGAGAAGTTTCTTTTGAAGTGGATACTTCAAGACCAAAAATGGCTCGTAATAATCCAGCTTCCGCGATATATGAGGATTCGCTCGCTATCTGAGGCGTTAATTTACCTACTAAAATATCGCCTGTTTCTACCCAGGATCCCAACCTCACAACTCCATTTCTGTCCAAATTGCGGAGTAAATGTTCTTCTAGATGTGGTATTTCTTTAGTGATTTTTTCAGCGGAGCCTTGGCTTGTCGTATCTGTCTGAATTTCATATTTTCGGATGTGAAAAGAAGTATAAATATCCTCATATACCAAACGTTCGCTAATTAGTACTGCGTCTTCAAAATTGTAACCCTCCCACGGCATATAAGCTACTAAAAGGTTTTTTCCTAAAGCAAGTTCCCCACCAACTGTAGCTGCTCCCTCCGCTAAAATTTGCCCTTTTTTAAAGGATTTACCCCTCGGAACCCGAGGTTTTTGGTGGATACAAGTATTTTTGTTAGAGCGCTGATGGGCAACTAAAGGAATACTTATAGTCTTCCCACTACTTGATAAAAGGATCTTGTGACTATCACGAGAAATGATCTTTCCCTCGCGTTCGGCTATAATGGAAACCCCCGAATCTAGAGCTGTTTGGCGTTCCAATCCAGTTCCAACAATGCACTTCTCGGACCGAGAAAGTGGAACTGCTTGGCGCTGCATATTAGAACTCATTAAAGCCCGATTCGCATCATTATGCTCAATAAAAGGAATGAGAGAACCTCCAATAGAAAAATATTGGAAAGGAAAAATACTTCTAACATGAATCTGTTCCCATGCAATAGTCAGGAATTCTTGACGGTATCTAGCTGGAACAACCTGTTCTTCCTGAATACCCTGATTCAAGGACAAAGAATTTCCTGCTGCTATCATATAATATTCATCTCTATTTGGTGATAAATAAACCACCTGTCTCTCTTTTTTTTCTTTTGCTTTCTCAGATATTTCATAAAACGGACTCTCTATAGATCCCCACCAGTGATCAATTCTCGCATGAATAGCTAAGGATCCTGTAAGTCCAACGTTGATGCCTTCGGACGTGTCAATTGGACAAATACGCCCATAGTGACTCGGATGAATATCTCGGCTCCGAAAACTCGCAGTTCTCCCCGTCAATCCTCCAGGACCCAAACAACTCACTTTTCGCCCATGAACCGTTTGTGTCAATGGATTGGTTTGGTCAAAAACTTGAGATAAGGGGTATGTGCCAAAAAAGGTCTCATAAGTAGTTATTAATAAAATCGAAGTTGAAGTTGGAGTTACCAAAGTTTGTGGAGTCGGTTTCGATTGACGTATGAATACTCTACGGATAGTTTTTTGAACCGCATGTTGTAAACGGCCAAGAGCCAGTCCGAATTGATCTTGTAACAGGTCCGCAACCGAACGAATACGTTTATTTTTCAAGTGATTCATATCATCATCGTCAAGTATACCCGTCCCAAATTTCATTCCAATCAAATGATCCGTAGCGGCCAATACATCTCGTGGTAACAAGAATGTATTGTTCTGGGGTATATTAAGATTCAGTCTCCGATTCATATTTCGTCGACCAACTCTTCCTAATTCACATTTTTGTTGAAAAAATTTCTTTTGTAATTCCTCACATAAGGACTCCGAAAATACCAGGTCCCCGCCTACACAAGCAAATTGTTGATAAAACTCCAAAATAGCTTTTTCTTTTGATTCAATCCTCTTTTTATGCTTAACATTCGGGAAAGACAAGAAAATCTCGGGGTAGGAAACATTATCTAAAATTTCTCTTAGATTCGAACCCATAGCTGATGATAGAACTAAAATAGATATCTTTTGTTTTCGACTCACGCGAGCCCATATCCTTTCTTTTTTATCAATTGCTAATTCCGATCTTCCTCCCCAATCTGATATTATAGTCCCGGTGTATATAGAAATTCCCTTATGGTCTAATTCGGAGCGGTAGTAAATACCAGGACTTAGCAATATTTGATTGATCACAATTCGGTATATTCCATTTATTATAAATGTTCCTAAGGAATTCATTATAGGAATGTTTCCTATAGAAATGGTTTGCTTTTGCACATCGAAACCAAAAATTAATCTCGCAGATACATATAATTCAGAAGAATAAGTGAGTGATTCATACACAGCATCTCTTTCTTTTAGCGAGGGTTCTAGCAATTGATATCCTTTTGCAAATAATTGAAATGCAATTTCATGATCCGGATCTTTAATTGTTGGAAACTTCTCAAGTTCTTCTGCCAAGCCTTGATTAATGAACCTACAAAATCCCTCAAATTGGATCTGACTAAATCCGGGTATTGTGGACATTCCCTCATTTCCATTCCGGAGCATCTTAATCTTAAGTTTCCTATTTATCGAAGAAAAATTCCATTATCAGCTGACTCTTTATCAATCCCTACGGATCAATCTAGCAATCATGGAATCTATATTCTGTTTACTGAATCACATGAAATTCTAGGGAACTCCACATACGTATTTCATATATGTATTTCATACATATGAATAAAGAGAATTTTGACGAAAGTTCGACTTTCGCAGGGGTAGAAATGGAATTAAAATGAATTGATAAAAAAGTCTAGAAAAAATTCTGCCACTTAAACTTTATGATATTCTAATCAGATTGGATAGCAAAGATTTCTCGTTTTATCTCTTTTCTATGAAAGAAATAAAGCCATAATAATTTTTAAGTACTAGAAAGTTTGACTTTAGTTCGATTTAGAATTTAGAATAGAAAGTACTTACTTTTTTAAGTATTTAAGTACTTGCTAATCGAGTTATCCACCTATTCACATATCCTTTCTTTTATCGTAATTTCACTTGTGTGGGCCAAGAAAAGAAGGCCAGGCCATAATCTATATCAGAGCAAATTTCCTCTTTTTATTCAAGATATTTAATGCAATGAAAAATTAAAGCATGATTTCCCGTAAGGATATGTACATAAGGGGGGATCCATAGATAATAGATAATAATGCTGTTCGGACCTGGAGTTTACCTACTATACGGATTAGGGAAACTTTTATTCTATTTTATTATGCCATTAAAGGGGAGAATACCGATTTAAGAGTTGTTTACTACTGGAATTTTAAAAAAATTCTAGTTAATGGGTCCAATTTGTTCTGAATTTTGCAGTCTGTGACTAGAAATCCACTTTTGCTCCTTTGCCATCTCAATAGAATAGAAAAAAGGGGTTTTAGTAAGAAAATATAGATGAATACTTGTTCTTTTCTCGATTTTAGATCGGATTTTTTGGCGGCATGGCCAAGTGGTAAGGCAGGGGACTGCAAATCCTTTATCCCCAGTTCAAATCTGGGTGCCGCCTGATCAATAAAACACTTAGGATTATAGTACTAATCAAACTCAAAAATTTCGTACCCTCATAAGTTGGGGCAAGAGAGTAACTAGGTCTGGCGATACTGGATTTTGAGAATCCATATCATAGTTCTATCCTCAAACGAGGCTTTGTTTTGGCAGCAGTGGCCCAAACGAGGAGCTACCAACAGAGATGAGGTAGCGTTTCCTTATTCTTTTATTAATTTGAATTGATTCGGGAATTTAAAACTTACAATTATGCTACCTACATACACTAAAGTAAAGGCTACGGATTCTGTCGAGAATTAGATTGAATAGGCTGATCAAAAATCAATTTCGGAGTTGTGGAGTGGATAAGGTCTCCTAAATATTTATCTATCCTAATTTTATGGTATATGCTGACGTCCTTTGCTTATAAAAAAGGTAACAAAAGGAAGAAAAAATCTCCCTATTCCCGTGTCTTCTATTCAGGACATTCCCACACTCTTTCTTTTTTAAGGATAAGGAAAAGGTATATGTATCATATTTATACTTAAATACTCTCCAATTCTACCAGAAATCATATAAGAATTTGATAGGAGTAAATTCCTTTAACTGCTTCATCCATAGTCTTAGAACAGAATTTTGACTCTGACCCTTAATTCCACTATGATTATTGATCAATAGTAGAATAATTCCTTCATAGAAATAGGAGACATAATTTACATGGATATAGTAAGTCTCGCTTGGGCTGCTTTAATGGTAGTCTTTACATTTTCTCTTTCGCTAGTAGTATGGGGGAGAAGTGGACTCTAGAGAGACTACTAATTGATTGAGTAGTCGAATTGTAGTATCAACTCTTTTCTTTAATTGATCCTTATGTATCAGATTTATTTTGTATTAATCATTTTGCCAAACTTTATTTTTTCTCTCTTTCTTTAGTTTTGTTTCACTCTTGTAAAAAACTCTTTTAAGAAAGAGTCGTTCGATTCTACTATGTTTCATTCTACTATAATAGAAATAGAAAGAAATAGAATAGAAATAGAAAGAAATAGAATAGAAAGAGCAATTTATAGTAATAAAGAATTTCTACTAGAAGTGACGAGTAAAAATAAAGTTCTTTACATAAGAAAATTAGACTTTCTTACACGAAGCTATTCACAACATATCGCACATTTTCCATTTATACTCTTTTCTTATTCTTAGAAATTTTTTTTGTTCTTTTTTTTTGAAGGATCTCGCGTGAAGCATCTCGCGTCATTTTTAACTATGAAAGATTCGCAGGTTTTTTCCTTTTATTTACTTTTTTCTTTTATTCTCGTATTGTTTTTCTCCCTCTCCATGGATTCTTTCAATGAAGAATTGTCTTCGATTTTTTTGATTTTGACTTGCTTGAAATTGAAATTAAGTGGATGCAGTGAAAAAAGAAGTTGAATTAGATTACTATTTCAATCTACTAATCTATTCTATGTAGATTCAAGATAATATAATAGAAAGAATCTAAAGTGTGGTAGAAAAAACTATATGTAGTTCTTTCTACCACACTTTAGGATTCCAACCAGATCCTTTCATTTAAGACTTGGATTTTAATTTTCTTTAATCCCTTTTTTATTTCTTCAATGATTAATTGGAATTCCAATTAATCATTTTGGCTGGCTGTTTTTACATAAATAATAAGTAAAAAGGCAGTAGGAACGAGAATGAACAATGCAGTAGCAATAAATGCGAGAATATTTACTTCCATAACCTCTTTTTTTTTATTTTTTTCACAATAACTCGGGATGTAATCCCATGGAGAGGAAAAGGGGGTATTCCTGTAAATTCAAGGGGAGGACTTGTATTCTGATAATACTGAATCAATTCAATATTATGAATATAGGATCTATCAAATCAATTCATGGTTGATAGTGGAATAATATAACAGAGGAGACCCCTTATCCATAGTAAGACCAAAATAGGTTTTTTGATTAGATTTGGAACCCCCTATTTTTCATCCTTTTCGACTTTTGCTTATATATTTATATATATATCTTTTCTATATATATATGTAGAGCCAAGAATCTTTCTTATCCAATTTCCCTTCCCTTTTTCTTCTTATCCAATTTCCCTTCCCTTTTCCTATAGTTATACATACAATTATGTATGTATGTATTATACAACCGACTTTCTATGAGTCACATAGACATCCAAATAAGCAGTAGAAGTAAAAATGAGATGGAGAAAAGAAGATCTTAAATAAAAAAGATCCAATATTTTAATTTAGAAAAAAGGGCGTTTGCTTGGTTTTTATTTTATTAGGTTACTGTCAATATCTGCTTTTTGGGTCTAAAGATGAGAGCGGATTCATAAAAAAAGGAGTCCACAAATGGACTGAGAATGAGGTAGATTCTTTCCAAGAATTCATTGAACATACACAAACAAAGTTGGAACTACAAAATAGAAGTGGTGTGGTTTAACCCCTAAAAAGGAACTAATTATATTAAATTCATTCTCTAACAATAAACGAATACTATTTGTGTATTGATTGGATTACGGTAAAATACCGTAACCCTATTCCTTAAGATAAGAGTCAAATAGGAAGTTAAGATGAGGATGGTATCATCATACCATAAAAATAGAGTAATATCCTAAATTATACTAATCCATGTATGATATGTATGTCTTTCCTTATCAACCGGAAGGAGTTGAAAAAAAAAAAGATTCCTATACAGCTCTCCTTTTATGGAGAGCTGCGAAATAAAAAAAGTAAAGTAAGGGTTCTCCATAGATATTTGATCTTGCTTTCTGCCCCCATTTTCCGGGAAATTCTTGATGAAAAAAGGAAAGATGAATTTTTCCATTCATTGAACCCTAGTTCGGGACTGACGGGGCTCGAACCCGCAGCTTCCGCCTTGACAGGGCGGTGCTCTAACCAATTGAACTACAATCCCTGCAGGGTGTATGGCATACCTATTCTTAAATAAAACCCTAAGAAAATTCGTCTGTCGTACTCTAAGAAATAGAGTAATCGTATACTACTACACCCACATAGGATATGTGGGTATACTGAGAGTGGCATAACTAGTATGCGCGTTTTTTATCCCTAAAAACAACTGATAATCCACCTTTCAATAAGAAAAACTGTTTTCTTTGTAAGAAAACAATCAGAGAGATATGGCTTCGAAATAAATTTTCCCCCTTCTTTTCTCTTTACCCTTTATTTCTATGGATCAGATATTTTTTTATGGAAGAAAAAAATGGATTTAGTTCATATTCACGAAGCCCTAGATTTTTGGGCCGAGCTGGATTTGAACCAGCGTAGACATATCGTCAACGAATTTACAGTCCGTCCCCATTAACCGCTCGGGCATCGACCCAGGAAGAATTTATTCTAGGGTTTTTGATAATCTATGATTAACCTCTTTTTATAATACTCCCTACCCCCAGGGGAAGTCGAATCCCCGCTGCCTCCTTGAAAGAGAGATGTCCTGAACCACTAGACGATAGGGGCATCAATAGACGATAGTGCTATATAAGGCCACTCGTCATTATACTATAATGATAGTATGAGCAGTTTTTTGGAATTGTCAATATACTCGAATCGAAGAGTATAAATAGATCAAAGCAAAGAGTCTTTCCTACTTTTCCATTATGCTTTCATAGGATTTTTTTTAGTTGATGGTTAGTTTAATTCATGGATCATCCCCTGCTTTTTAGGAAAATTCCTTTTCCTTCTTTTTACTTCGAAAGGATATAGAATAAGACTAGATTAATAAAAAGGATTCTAGATTAGTTCAGTACGGATATTGATTTGATTGCTCTAACAGAAAAAGGAGTCCAATTTCATTTTCATTTATTTTTTGCAATTTAAACTAAACTCTGTGCTTCGTTTAGTGTTCAGACCAAAAATACAGGCATCTCATACTAAACGAAGTCATAAAATTCAATAAAAAACAGAGACATTTTACTCTGTCGGATTCGAACCGATGACTTCGGTCCTGCCGTGGCATTACTCTACCACTAAGGGAAAAGCCCTTTATCGGATTTGAACCGATGACTTATGCCTTACCATGGCATTACTCTACCACTGAGTTAAAAGGGCTTTTTATTCCAAAATTAGCCACTTTCATTTACCATTATAGATCTACTGCATAATGTACAAAATAGATGTATATATTAATGTACATAATATATGTATATATAGATATATATGTATAGAAGTTTATTCATGGTGAGGTTCAAAAAGGCCAAAGGAAAGGTGCAATAAGAATAAGAACTCCTGTTAAAAATTTTTAAAAATTGTAGACTTTGTTTTTTTATCTTTAGCCTATTCACTTTTCACGTGCTTAGAATGTTCTACAGAATTAGGACTTTTTTCTTCTATTGGCTGATCTTATGATGAGAACTTTCTCCATTTATGTTTTATTTCCCTTAATTCTAATTGGGTGGGTATAAAGGAATTCGCCCTCTTCATATATCCATATGGTTGGGTATTGTATTAATTTTCAGTGATATACTTCTTATCCGTTTTGGTGCGAGATTGAAACAATTTTTCACGGGGATTCCTTGGAAAACCTTCGAGTTCAAAACTTTTCAATTTTTAAGTTTTGGATAATATTCAAGTACCTTTTCCAAAGGGTACTTGAATATTATCCAAAAGGTGTATTTTGAACAAACTATATTGGAGTTTTATCAACAATTTTATTCTAAAAAGTGGGCAGTCGAATTTATACTCCTTTATACTTCAGAGTATAAAAATTATTCTACAGCCTGCCTTACAAAAATGAAAGAAAAGGAAGAAAGGAATTGATGGGTACTGTCGCCTATATCTCTTAGTGTATATTGTAAGAATAATAAAACTATAAAATACGAAGAATATGATCCTAATCGAAATGCATACATTTGGTTTATACACTAGTGGGATGGTAAGAAGAGATTTCTTTTACAGACTAGAGAGGGGCTATCTAAATCCTAAATTAAAAGCCTGCCATTGAAGTACTTTTCTCCGTAGGTGGGATTAGCTTCCTCCTCGAATGGCTAACCTTGACAAAGGGTAGTGTTGGTATCATAATCTACATGTAGCGGGTATAGTTTAGTGGTAAAAGTGTGATTCGTTCTATTAATAACTGAATTTGAAATAATATACTTAAGGCATCCTTAAGTTTTTTTTATATTCATATTCCAATGAAAACTTTAGTTCTTATAAAGGGTTTAATCCTTTTCCTCTCAATAGCATATTGAGGAAGAATATAATTCTCGCGATTAGTATCCAAAGACTTTTTATTGTAAATTTGGACAAAAATACAAATTAGATTATGAGTACAGAGGCGCGAAGCATAATTTTGCATTGGATTAAGTATTCCAATTGAATAAATATGAATAAAGGATCTATGGATGAAGATACAAAAAAGTTTATTTCCAATCGTAACTAAATCTTCTTTTAGTTAAAAAAGAAATGGAAGCCCAATAGCTAAAAAACGATAGTTTTGGTTTACTAGAACCATCAGGATATTGTTTCAGCTCGGTGGAAACCCAACTCTTTTCCTCAGGATCTCTTGAATGAAATTAAGGAACGAAGTAAGTAGATTAGATAGATATTTAGGAGAATTTCTATCTCCTACTCTATAGGGATCATCTAGAAAGCGGAGAGCTTTGGTTCCATTCAGACAGAAAAGCTAACATAGATGTTAAGTGCTGAGAATAGCCATAAAGGAGCCGAATGAAATCAAAATTTCATGTTCGGTTTTGAATTAGAGACGTTAAAAATAATCAACTAACGTCGACTATAACCCCTAGCCTTCCAAGCTAACGATGCGGGTTCGATTCCCGCTACCCGCTCCAGTCTATATAAAAAGACTATTCTATTTATCTAGACATGGTAGAAACTTGTATTCAAACCTTTTCGTCCACCAGTTTTTGACCCTACAGAGCGGAGTAGAGCAGTTTGGTAGCTCACGAGGCTCATAACCTTGAGGTCACGGGTTCGATTCCCGTCTCCGCACTTAGCAGTCCATTTAAATAAATGGTAGAGGGCTATATCCAACCTTTTTTTATATTCAGCAGACGGAAAAGAAAAAAGAAATAAAAGAAAGGCACAGTCTATTCTCTTTTAAAAGCAATTTTCTCTTGTTTGTCTCGGTGAATCTCCGGTTTAGGGAACCCTCTTGGTAAGTTCGATTTTTGCTCCCGAAGCACTCTTTTTTTTTTTTTGAGTCGAGTGCAAAGGATAAGATAGGAAGGGATACGGTACTAGACTAACAACTACTTAAATAATTAATTTAGTATAATTAATACTTAATTTAATATAAGTACTTAAGTAGTGAACTAGACTGAATTTTTTATCATAGTA